CTTATTCGATCCAATCGTACCACGTAATCCTTTAAAGGACGTTCTGAGTGAATTATTTCGACTACATGCTTTCTTTCCTTTGGATCAAACTTAGATTAAATAGAGCTGTAGAGTATAGTCTTAATTTTTAATTTATTTTTAAATTAAAAAAATAAAACAGAATAAATTTTTTGAAATGAAAATTATTAAATTATAAGACAAGTTATAAGACAAGAGCACGAAAATAACTAATAATAGGAATAATAAAAAGGTGGATTATCATACATATATATTTCGTGTAGAAACGTGTAGAAAGGTGAATAAGTCCGTTTATTTACATATTTTTTAGTTACACATTTTTTTATTGAATACTTATAAAAAAAATTCAATAAAACATATACTTATATATTCCTTATTTAGGTATATACTCACTTAGGTATACTTACCTATAATATTAGTATAATATATAAATATAATATATATATAAATAGAATTATTATATATGAATTTTTAAATATCTTTTTAACAATATAAGATTAAAATAAAAATATTAATATAAAACAATAAAAAAAAATAACAGGTACAAATATTAAATCGAGGTACCCACTCAATGATAACTCTCAACAACTTTCCCTCCATTTTTGTGCCTTTAGTGGGCTTAGTATTTCCGGCAATTGCAATGGTTTCTTTATCTCTTCATGTTCAAAAAAACAAGATTTTTTAGATACTATCAGGGACAACTCTTATCCATTTTTTTTTCAAAGCTTACTTTGATCATAACACCCCTATCTATTTAGTAGAATAGGGTATAACATGTGGCTTCTTTCGAGCATAAGCTCCTATGTATGCGTAAACATGATATAAGGGTAAATGGATTATAACAATTTTCAAGCGGATCCGTAGCGAGAAGAATTTCGGAAATGTAAAGTCAATATATCTATATGTGGATATCTACAGGAAATCGTATGAAAGAGATGTTATTGTTTTAGTTTGGATCTAAGTAATTCGATGAATTTTTCTAAAAAAAAAGGTTCACATCATAGTAATGCTGGTTGATGAGAGTTACTTCGGAAACAAAAAAAGTAAAATAAAATTTATTTTTGTTATTCTTCCAATTCCAATAAAATGCAACTAGGTCTAGTGAGAGTATGAGTTGGCGATCAGAACGTATATGGATAGAACTTATAGCGGGATCTCGAAAAATAAGTAATTTCGGTTGGGCCCTCATTCTTTTTTTAGGTTCATTAGGGTTTGTATTGGTTGGAACCTCCAGTTATTTTGGTAGGAATTTTATATCTTTATTTCCTTCTCAGCAAATAATTTTTTTTCCGCAGGGGATCGTGATGTCTTTCTATGGGATCGCGGGTCTCTTTATTAGCTCCTACTTGTGGTGCACAATTTTGTGGAATGTAGGTAGTGGTTATGATCGATTCGATATAAAAGAGGGCATAGTGTGTATTTTTCGTTGGGGATTTCCTGGAAAAAACCGTCGCATATTCCTGCGATTCCTTATGAAAGATATTCAGTCCATCAGAATAGAAAATAAAGAAGGTCTTTTTGCTCGTCGGGTCCTTTATATGGAAATCAGAGGCCAGGGGGCCATTCCCTTGACGCGTACTGATGAGAATTTGACTCCACAAGAAATTGAGCAAAAAGCTGCTGAATTGGCCTATTTCTTGCGCGTACCAATTGAAGTATTTTGAAAAAAGTAACGGAAAACGGAATCCTTTGCAAGAGGGAAAAAACTCAAGAACCTTCTTTTTTTTCTATACCACAACTTAACGTAACGGAAATTTGTTCTGAATGCCTATTCGAGCCAAAGTAAACGTATACGAAGCAACCCTAAAACGAAAATTTTTGTGTCTATCATTTATTTTTTGAAATATTTGCTATTTTATTTAATAGATTAATAGAACGGCAGCTCTTTCATCTCCAAATCCAACTAACTAATATTAATTTTTAATTTGAAGTGGGCTCTTTTTTATTCTATTTCTGTATTCTTTCTAGATTCAAGGACTAATCTAACCACTCTACTGCATCACAAATAAAAACTTCGAAATAGATTAATGGGCTCGATGACGTGGGATATAACTTATGCTTGATAGAAATATTAGTATCATATAAAGTCGACGCATGGGGTGAGTTCATTAAAACTTCAAAAATTCACAGACGAAAAAATGGCAAAAAAGAAAGTATTAATTTCCCTTCTATATCTTGCATTTATAGTATTTTTGCCTTGGTGGATCTCTCTCTCATTTAAAAAAAGTCTGGAATCTTGGATTACTAATTGGTGGGATATTAAGCAATCCGAAATTTTTTTGAATGATATTCAAGAAAAGAGTATTCTAAAAAAATTCATAGACTTAGAGGAACTCCTTCGTTTGGAGGAAATGATAAAGGAATACCCAGAAACGCATTTACAAAAGCTTCGCGTCGAAATCTACAAAGAAACGACCCAGTTGATCAAGATGCACAATGAGGATCGTATCCATACAATTTTACACTTCTCGACAAATATAATCTGTTTCGTTATTCTAAGTGGTTATTCTATTCTAGGTAATGAAGAACTTGTTATTCTTAACTCTTGGGTTCAAGAATTCCTATATAACTTAAGCGACACAATAAAAGCTTTTTCTATTCTTTTATTAACTGATTTATGTATAGGATTCCATTCGCCCCACGGTTGGGAATTAATGATTGGCTCTGTCTACAAAGATTTTGGATTTGCTCATAATGAGCAAATTATATCCGGTCTTGTTTCTACTTTTCCAGTCATTTTAGATACAATTTTTAAATATTGGATCTTTCGTTATTTAAATCGTGTATCTCCTTCACTTGTGGTGATTTATCATTCAATGAATGACTGAAAAATTATCGAACGGCCCAATTATAATATTTGTTACTTTGTACATAAACAAAACACTCAAAATTGTACCTATTCTTTCTACCCAGTAAAGGGGTTTCTCCAATATTTCAGAAAAATTATTTCGGTAAATATCAAAATTATAGATAGGGAACTCTACTAGTGACCTACCTAATTTTATTGTAGAAAATTTCGGGATCAATGATTGGACCATGCAAACTAAAAAAACCTTTTCGTCGATAAAGAAAGAGATTACTCGATCCATTTCCCTATCGCTCATCATATATATAATAACTCAGGCACCCATTTCAAATGCCTATCCCGTTTTTGCACAGCAGGGTTATGAAAATCCACGAGAAGCAACGGGCCGTATTGTATGTGCCAATTGCCATTTAGCTAATAAACCCGTGGATATCGAGGTTCCACAAGCGGTACTTCCGGATACTGTATTTGAAGCAGTTGTTCGAATTCCCTATGATCTGCAAGTGAAACAAGTTCTTGCTAATGGTAAAAAAGGAGCTTTAAATGTGGGGGCTGTTCTTATTTTACCCGAGGGATTTGAACTAGCCCCGCCCGATCGTATTTCGCCCGAGATTAAAGAAAAGATAGGAAATCTGTCTTTTCAAAGTTACCGCCCTACTAAAAAAAATATTCTTGTGATAGGTCCTGTTCCTGGTCAGAAATATAGTGAAATCACCTTTCCTATTCTTTCCCCGGACCCTGCTACTAATAAAGATGTTCACTTCTTAAAATATCCCATATACGTAGGCGGGAACAGAGGAAGGGGTCAGATTTATCCCGACGGGAGCAAGAGTAACAATAATGTTTATAATGCTACAGCAGCGGGTATAGTAAGCAAAATTATACGAAAAGAAAAGGGGGGATACGAAATAACCATAGTGGAGGCATCGGACGGGCGTCAAGTGGTTGATATTATCCCTCCAGGGCCGGAACTTCTTGTTTCTGAGGGCGAATCCATCAAACTTGATCAACCATTAACGAGTAATCCTAATGTGGGCGGATTTGGTCAGGGGGATGCAGAAGTAGTACTTCAAGATCCATTACGTGTCCAAGGCCTTTTGCTCTTCTTGGCATCTGTTATTTTGGCACAAATCTTTTTGGTTCTTAAAAAGAAACAGTTTGAGAAGGTTCAGTTGGCCGAAATGAATTTCTAGATCCGCGGATTTTTCAACATCAAACTATAAAAAGAAATAAACTTTTGTTGGCAATTATATTATGTAATTGTGTAGGATCAAAAAAATTTTGTTTGTTTCTTTTTTCGGATTTCGGGAATTATTTATACCGGTCATGATGTGTATATTGTGAAGAAGACTATTTTGATTTTACTTATCTTTTCTTTGTTTTTTCAATCCAAATCGAAGTGATATAGAATGAATCCGTAGTTTTATATTTTATATTTAAATAGAATCAAAACAAAAGATAAATAAGCGGAGAATATAAACCAAAGCATAAATGAAAGGAACAAAGGGTTTAGGGGGGGGGGGGGGTTGTGCGTCTCCTAGTTTTTGACACAAGAAAGGGGATTTTCCACAACCCCTTCTTGGGTCGAATTAATAATGATTCTTGATCCTATTCGTCAAAAATTCCTATTCGTAGGTTCCGTTTTTTTTTTTTCGATTTATCATGTTAAGTAGTGGACAAACAAAAATATAGGTAAATTGATTGAACAAATAGAACTTCTTCAATTTCGAAGAATTTCTAAAATCGAAAAAAGGAAACTTTGATTAGACTAAGATTAAATAAAGTAGGGTTCTATTTTATTAGTATAGAATTTTATTAGTATAGATAAGGGTTGCATGATATCTAATCGATAGAAATCCATATATATGGAACTATATAGAATTGTGAGTCATCCAAAAAACGGAAATCCAGTGATTCCTTCTTTGTTTTAATTTTTAAAGTATTCACAGATACTTTTGAGTAAAAGATGTTCTGAATCGATTAATGAAGTGAATTTTTCAAAACATCAATCATAAGAGAGTATCAATCATAAGAAAGTTTGGTTTTTTTTGAAACATTTATACAAAAAAATATTATGATTATATGATTATAAGAACTCAACGGGACCCATCCCCTCTTTCCTTGGCTGATTCGAGGGGGATCCCATTGAGTTCTTATGCTTTCATGTCTATAAACC